GACCCTATGAATCAATTAAAAAAACTTCAGATTCATACCAGAACCACGATGATTGAAAAAACTTTTAATCTAAGTCCAAAAATTCCCTGAGTAAGAACTGCTGGATTATCACATATTCAATAAATAGATATAATGAAAAAAATCCAAAGAAACGTTTGTCCTTTGATCAAATAACTTTTTTGAAAAAAAAAAAAATTAGTCCGGTTGCGAGGTCTTAAGTATGAATCATAGTTCTAATACTTTAAAATGTATTTTCTATATTCCGTGCTCCAGATACTAGAATAAATATCTGACGGGATAAAACCATCTCTTCTCTATCAAGATGACAGATATATTTTATGTTCTGTACTGTCAATAGGATCAATTATAACAAGTCACACACTCATATTCCGGAAATACAGAAACAAAGAAATTCCACGGTCGAACTACCAAAAATCAAAATGGAATGGGCTAAAAATCAAAGACCTAACTGCTTAACTTTCATTTCTCTTGAAAATCTAGGTAGTCGGTTCTTGTGAATCTAATTCATAGAAATTCCGTCCAGTAAAATGGACGAATTATAAATCTCCAAAATAATCGATAGAAATATCGCAAATAGAGCCATTGCAACACCCATCAAAGGAGTAGTTCCCCACCCCGGAGCTACTTTACCATATTCTGAATTCAATGGTTTCAATAAACTCCCTATACCAGTTCGTCTTGGACCAGATCTAGAACTACCCTCAACGGTTTGTGTAGCCATAAATCCTATTTTTTTATTCATTGAGATCTGTTGACTTTGTATACTATTCCGCTGTAAATAAAAGATCTTATCCTATAGATCCATTGTGGTCTTGAAATTATATAATAATGGAAACAGCAACCCTAGTCGCCATCTCTATATCTGGTTTACTTGTAAGTTTTACTGGGTATGCTTTATATACTGCTTTTGGGCAACCCTCTCAACAACTCAGAGATCCATTCGAAGAACATGGGGACTAATTGAAGTAACGAGCCTCCCAATATTGGGAGGCTCATTACTTCAATTGAGATAATGAAAAATCATTTCATCTTTTTAGTTGGAACTTTAGGGGGTTCTCTAAAAAAGATAGCGAAAAAAATGATTCCTAAAGTCGAGACTAAGAGAAATGTATAAACCAATGCTTCCATAGATTTGATCGTGGTTTACAATTATAACTTTCATACCTGTTTTTTTTGGGGGGTCAGCTCCCGGATAAAGAAAAAGAAAGAACAAGAGTAAAACGAAATGCAATGATTCAGATCAAGATTTATTCGGTTACTTATGTCAAATTTAAATCACAACAAAAAAAATCGAAAAGGAAAAAAAAGAATGTTCTATCAGACTGCTTGTCTTCTTGTAGTTGGATCTCCAAGTTTTTGGAATGCTCCAAATTCTACTTGAGCATCCAAATCTGGGTCGATACCAGCAAAAACATCTCTGAACAAGGTTCTAGCACCATGCCAAATGTGTCCGAAAAAGAAGAGCAGAGCAAACGAGGCATGTCCAAAAGTAAACCAACCCCTTGGACTGCTACGAAAAACGCCATCCGATTTCAAAGTAGCACGATCTAATTCAAAAATTTCACCCAATTGAGCACGTCTAGCATATTTTTTCACAGTCGCGGGATCACTATAACTTACTCCATTGAGTTCGCCACCATAGAACTCAACAATTACACCTACTTGTTCGACACTATACTTCGATTCTGCCCTTCGAAAAGGAACATCGGCTCTAACAATTCCGTCTCCGTCTACCAAAACAACTGGAAATGTTTCAAAAAAAGTAGGCATACGACGTACAAAAAGTTCACGCCCCTCTTTATCTCTAAAGATAGGATGTCCTAACCAACCGACGGCTATTCCATCTCCATTGTCCATTGAGCCCGCTCTAAACAATCCCCCTTTTGCCGGATTATTGCCGATGTAATCATAAAAAGCTAATTTTTCAGGAATTTTAGACCAAGCTTCTGATAAACTTTGATTTTCGGCTAGCCCAGCGCCAACTCTTCGATATATTTCTTGCTGGAAATATCCCTGATCCCATTGATAACGAGTGGGACCAAACAATTCAATCGGAGTAGTTGCTGAACCATACCACATAGTTCCAGCAACAACAAAAGCTGCAAAAAAGACAGCAGCGATACTACTGGAAAGGACGGTTTCAATATTTCCCATACGCAATCCTTTGTATAGACGTTGGGGCGGGCGCACACTAAGATGGAAAAGGCCCGCCAATATGCCCAATGTTCCTGCTGCAATATGATGAGAGGCTACCCCCCCCGGAACAAAAGGATCAAAACCTTCCACACCCCATGCGGGATTTACAGGTTGTACCTTTCCGGTTAGTCCATACGGATCGGACACCCATATTCCAGGACCATACAATCCTGTTACATGAAATGCGCCAAAACCAAAACAAGCCACCCCTGCAAGAAATAAATGAATTCCAAAGATTTTTGGCAAATCCAAAGAAGGTTTTCCTGTACGTTCATCACAAAAGATTTCTAGATCCCAATAGACCCAATGCCAGATAGCCGCCAAAAAGCACAAGCCCGAAAACACAATATGTGCCCCGGCTACACCTTCGTAACTCCAAATACCCGGATTTGTTATAGTCCCCCCTGTGATACTCCAACCACCCCATGAATTGGTTATTCCTAAACGAGTCATGAAGGGTATAACGAACATACCCTGTCTCCACATTGGGTCAAGAACAGGATCAGAAGGATCAAAAACTGCTAATTCATATAGAGCCATCGAACCGGCCCAACCAGCAACCAAAGCTGTATGCATTATATGGACAGAAAGCAAACGGCCGGGATCATTTAATACAACGGTATGAACACGATACCAAGGCAAACCCATGAAAATACCTCTTATATCAACAAAAAATAGACACTATGTAACTTTATTGCACTTGCACTGGAAAAAACTATATGCTATGACCCTCCCCTTTCAGTAGATTATCTCGGGTAAAGGATTCATATTTGTTCTAGTTTTTTAGTAATAATGGAACAATTATATTCGTAGGAACAAAAAGAAGCAGATCTATTCTATACCCGATAAGTAACAATATGCAATGGTAGGGGGTTGACCTACCCTATTTTTTTATATTTCTATGAGTCTTTCTATCAGTGAATGCGGACATATTCGTTTATCATTCAAAGGACCTATTCGTAAGAACTTTATTTCATTTTGTCTTCCCTTTTTTTTATGATTTAAAAATTAAATACAATATGATAAAAACAAATATCATTTTTAACACAATAAACCTATTTTTTTTTACGTTTCCACATCAAAGTGAGATATACTGCTCCATTCTTTTTCTCCATTTAATGCCTATTGGTGTTCCAAAAGTACCCTTTCGAAGTCCTGGAGAGGAAGATGCGTCTTGGGTTGACATATAGTGCGACTTGTCAGATATATTGGGTCATATGGGATTTCCCCGTTCTCTCCCCCAATCGAGATATACTCTCTTTCACCTCCAAAAAGATTTTTTGAATCATCAAAAATTTTGAGCGGGAAGTGTAATGAAGTGCAATTAGATCGATTTTTGGTTGGGGGTATCCAGATTACTATTCGAAATTTCGAATAATTTATGGTTGGCTTGGTTAGACCAATAAACTGAAACATACGGACTCTGTTTAGAAAAAACCAATTGGTAATATATCTACGATTATTACTTCTATCATATCCTATATTTGGTATTTGGCAGAAAACGTGAAACAAGAAATTCAGAAAAAAATAAAGGGGGTTCGTAGCAAAAAGACGTGGTATTGCGGTATTTGTCCTATATGTGCAAATCCAAATCGGGCAGATCTTTCTTTACCCAGAGTCGAAGAGAAACCTACAAGAATTGAAGAAGCCCATTCAGAAACAAGAAAATTACATTGCGATTTTGATTCGATCTCGATGAAAACAATACATCAATGAAAAGTTAGTTCAATATTAATATAGAGAGAATATAATAAAATAGATTAATAGATTTCAAGGGGTCAAAAAAGTAGTCTTTCTTGAAAAATATAAGAAAAAAACCTTTCTTTTCTTTAGAAGTTCGGAAAAGTCCATTATGAAAAAAGGAAAGAGGGTTGAAATCTACACATTGATTCCTTTTTGCGATTTTTGGTGAACTGTATGCATTAAAAGGTGCATGTATGGCTCTTAGGCGATAAATTTTTATCCTAATCAATCGACTTTATCGAGAAAGATTACTTTTTTTAGGCCAAGAGGTTGATGGTGAAATATCGAATCAACTTATCGGCCTTATGGTATATCTCAGTATAGAGGACGATAACCAAGATTTGTATCTGTTTATAAATTCTCCAGGCGGATGGGTAATACCAGGAATAGCTATTTATGATACTATGCAATTTGTACAACCAGATGTACAGACAGTATGCATGGGATTAGCTGCTTCAATGGGATCCTTTATTTTGGCAGGAGGAGAAATTACCAAACGTCTAGCATTCCCTCACGCTTGGCGCCAATGAGTCTTTTTTTTCTCAAATAAAAAGACTATGCCTTCGCCCTATGAATATTAAGTAATAATAGCATGGCACTTCGAGTTCGATATGCAATTTTTTTTTCAAAATCATTCGATTATGTACCGAAAGAGTAGTATGAAAAAGGGGGTATTTACGATTTGATCTGATCTATCGGGAGCCTATTTCAGTGTCACAAAATTTTTTGTTTTGAGTTTTCACACCGGAAAGCTTTTAACAATATTTATGTTATGAAAATTTATATTATAAATAGTAAATAAAAAAAATTGTTTTTTTTTTATAACTAGTTGAAAAAAAAAAAAGAAACTTTGGTATTGCTAAATAACAGACGAAATAATAAAGCAAGGGAGCCGTCATAGTATTTTTTGAAATACTCTCAAAAAGGAAGGATGGTTATTGGATCATTTACTGATCGGGGTCTATCAGACCGAGTCTATTTTCTATTTTTTGATCTTCGATGTAAGGTAAAAATCAATTCCATAGTATAGCCGTATGCAATACGCAAAAGATGCTTGTACGGTTATTCAATTTTATCTTTGTTTGTTTTTTATTATTTATCTCTCTTGCCCTATCGTGCGAGTATAGAAGAAACCTTTATGATGTTATATCATCAGGGTAATGATCCATCAACCCGCTAGTTCTTTTTATGAGGCACAAACGGGAGAATTTATCCTGGAAGCGGAAGAACTATTGAAACTGCGCGAAACTATCACAAGGGTTTATGTACAAAGAACGGGCAAACCTTTATGGCTTGTATCCGAAGACATGGAAAGGGATGTTTTTATGTCAGCAGCAGAAGCCCAAGCCCACGGAATTGTTGATCTTGTAGCGGTTGAATAAAAGATTAACGGCAAGGATTCCGCGCAAATACACGATTGGGGATTTTATTTGATCTTCTTACCACCGGATTTAAGGGAATAGTTCTATTAATAGAATATAAGTAATTCGTAATTCTCAGGTTTGGATTGATCTAAACCAACTCAGTATGTATACGACTCACCATGCCAACTATGAAACAACTTATTAGAAACACAAGACAGCCAATCCGAAATGTCACGAAATCCCCCGCTCTTCGGGGATGCCCTCAGCGTCGAGGAACATGTACTAGGGTGTATGTGCGACTCGTTCAAATCCATAGACTAAGACAAAAGAAAGGAAACAATTTATTCCAGTATCGGCGATAGGTTAAAAATATATTAATAATATATATATATATATTCTTCTATTGTGTATCAAATTTATGGTTTCGATTGGTGCCAACCCAATCACCTCAATTTGCAATTTAAGATGGGAAAGGCTTCCCCATTGGTAGCAAATGGTTACCTCTTAAGCGGGGAAAATCCTATTTCAATTTATTTCAATTAAAAAGCGGAAAGATTATGCTCTTATTTTTGCAAGAACGGACTAAGAGGGTCAGCTACCCAGCTAATCTTCATACTAAAATACCGTTACTGTAAGCTAGATTTCGTTGTGAAAGACCTATTATTAGATATTTCATGGGTAGAGCCAAAGAGTGTGAACTGTACAAGTTAACAATAACATTGATTAAACAAAGGGGGGCTCCGGTGTATAGAGAGGACCTGGCCGTTTAAAAAGTAATCATAGAAACGATGGAACTCACCATTTCTTTATCTATTTCTATTTAATTTACTATGTTTTTTTGATACCTAGTATCAATACAATTTCTTATTTCGTTTCGAGGTTTAATGCTTAGAAATAAAAAGAAAAAAATCGTGGTTGGGAAGGTTATAGTAGCAAAAGCCATTGGAATTTTGATTTTATACATTGGAAGAATCTATTTTTGTTATTAATAGACTAGGAGAGGGGAGAAAAGAATAACTGAAAGAAAGGAAATCAAATAGTTATTCATCAAAGTCTTATTTTATTTATTCAATGACCAGAATTAAACGGGGATATATAGCTCGGAAACGGAGGACAAAAATTCGTTTATTTACATCAAGCTTTCGCGGGGCTCATTCAAGACTTACTCGAACACGTACTCAACAGAAAATAAAAGCTTTAGTTTCGGCTCATCGGGATAGAGATAGGAAAAAAAGGGATTTTCGTGGTTTGTGGATCAGTCGAATAAATGCAGTAATTGGTGAGAATCCAAAAAAAATATACTATAGTTATCATAATCTAATGTATAATCTGTACAAGAGACAATTGCTTCTTAATCGTAAAATGGTTGCACAAATAGCTATATTAAAGGGGGATTGTCTTTTTATGATTGCCAACGAGATCATACAAAACTAAAACTCTACTACCTTCCCGGAGCTCAGTCTCCGGGAAGGTAGTAGAGTTATATATGATAATAAAATAGAATTCATATCATAAATTCATCAAAATAACATCAAAATCAAATAAACAACCCCAATTGGATTATCGTAGTTTTCGAACAAAACATCAATCCACATTTGATTTGAGTTTAGATTCCAATTTTAACTCAATTGAAGAGTAACTCTATTTTTTTTTTTTTTTAAGACTTATAGTAGTAGTTCTAGTGGTCAACTCACTTTTTTCAAATTGTTTTTCATTATTAAGAAAAGGTAACGAAGATAAAATACGAGCTTGTTTTATAGCAATCGTAATTAATCGTTGTTGTTTTAAGGTCAATCTATTCACGCGTCTAGATAATATTTTTCCTTGTTCACTAATAAATCGACTAATTAAACTCATGTTTTTATAATCAATTCGATCCCCCGATCCAATCGGGGGCAAACGCCTACGAAAAGATCGCTTGGATTTAAGAAAGAGTCGCTTAGATTTATCCATGGTTTTATTATTTCTATCCCGAAAATCCTATTTCTTACAAAAAACAAAAAAAAAAAGATTTATTTTGTTTTATTTCTAGTCTTACTACATACCTTTTTTTTTATTTAAAATATAGATAGGTTGTTATGTTATATATATATGAATTATAGAATATATATGAAAAATAGGTCATTTTTTTTCATGTTCCCTTTCTTTGGAAGGGTGACACAGAAGCGATCAATTTTATCTATTTCTTTATCTCTGCGTGAATCATATGTTTGCAACAACAGGGACAGAATTTTCTCAATTCCAATCGACTGGGCGTATTGTGTCGATTCTTTTGAGTAATATATCTGGAAATACCAGTTGATTCCCTATCAATACTATTTTGAGCACAATTCGTACATTCCAAAATAACCGTTACTCGGATATCTTTACCCTTGGCCATGAACCTCCTTCGGGTTTTTGATTCACTTAACTCTTCCGATTTTTGGATTCGAAGAAGAAAAGTAGAAGTTGATAATTCGAATCGCAGTGCAATATTTAAGTTTTCATTTAAGTATCTTGTATGATATTGTTACCCTAGGCATTCCATTTACATTCCGGTCTCACTCTATTATTAATTGAAATGGAATTGAATTAATAATTTTCCATAATTGAAATGTGGAATTATTAATTCAATTCCATTTCAGCTCGGGCCAGATTTCGAATTTCGCTGAGGCCGAATCCACCTTTATTCTTTCTCTTTTCTAACTTATTCTATTTTCTAACTTATTCTAATAGAAAGAATAAATAAAGAAGAAGAGCATTAATCACGGATATTGGATTGGATCTCGAATCTTCTTTAACCCTTCCTGTGCCAATAGCTAGAATGAAAAAAAGGGGAATATCAATGCATCCGGGAATAAACGATTGATCTCTATCAAGAGACCCGCTAAAGCCCCGAACCATAGAGTACTTATCACTGGTGCCGCGGAGAGATATGTTTTTAGATCTCGCATTTTAAATCCTCCTTCTTTTTATTCTTTATTGTAATTTTTAATACATAATCACATAGAGGAATATGATCAGATGGTTATTTAGTTAATAACCACTTGTATTTGTCGGCAGAATTCCTAATTCAAATTGAAATGGACAATGATTCTTTAGATATTTTTTTAACAAAAAAGAAGTCTATTTCTGCCCAAGCGGTCCCTAAAAATATTTTTCCGGTTTAGGCAAATTTCCTATTTAATTAATTTTTTTTTTCATACTTTGTTTATATTCTAAATATTCTATTTTTTATTTAATTAAATATTCTTATTCTATAGAATATTTTTATTTTTCATATCCTTATAATATAGAATAGGAAACTAAAAAGAAAGAAAAAATGGCAGGATAATTGAATAATTGATATATATATATATCAACAGAGAAAAGAAAAATATGGAAAACAAGACAAAGATTCTTTACAATGACACTATAAACCAATTGAGAGGGATGTAGCGCAGCTTGGTAGCGCGTTTGTTTTGGGTACAAAATGTCACGGGTTCAAATCCTGTCATCCCTATCCCTAACTATTATTTATCGACTTATCGTATGTACGAGCAGTAACAAGGGATCAATTGAGACCGATTCAGACATATCATATACAATATCAATATATCACAATATATTGATATATATGTCTGAAAGATGTATTGGGGCCTCATAAATAATTTTATTTTTATGAGAATAAAGCGCTCTTAGTTCAGTTCGGTAGAACGCGGGTCTCCAAAACCCGATGTCGTAGGTTCAAATCCTACAGAGCGTGATTCCATTCTTGTTAGATCGAGAATGACACTGCAATATTTGAACAGCAGTCTAAAGAATTTGACACCTCCCGGGATTAGGATTAAAACAAAGAAATAGAAGTCAATAAACAAAAGAGATGTTAATTAATCAAAGGTCCAACTGATCACCACGTCGGTATTGTAAATATGCAGTTACAAATAATCCAGCCAAAGTAATAGGAATGAGACCTAACACGATTCCAAATAGAAAAACTTCAATCATTTGAATTTGTTTGAAAGGGAAAAGGGGAGGTAATATCTATCCTTAAATATGAATCTGTATGACCAAGAATTGTAAATGGACATGGTAAGGAACTATGAAATATCTAGAATATCAAAAAATTTCAAATCAAATAAGTCGTATCTTACTCAGACCGATAAATAGAGCTGAGGTTATAGTTAAAGCCGCTAGTAGAAAACCGAAATAACTAGTTATAGTGGGCATAAAGAAGCTAAATGAAATATTTTATTTTTTTATACATACATATGTTTATAAAGCATTTCCCTAAGTTTCCTTTTTTGGGAGAAAAATAGGAAGAAAAATAAAAATACCACTTGTAAGGTACAATTGAAAATTTTTGATTCATCAATAAATCATTACAGACGAACAAAAATATAGTGACATAGGTAAGAAATCAGTACATCATCTGCGACATCTACCCATCCTGTGATTCTAAATCAACAGATTTATCGAGCAACTCGTGAGTTGAGTAAACTAATCTAATTCGAATATTTTCATTTTAATTATTTAAATTATATATTAATATTCAAAATAGAATAATATTAATATTCAAAATAGAATAATTAAATATTTCGATTTATTATTTATATTCTATATATATATATTCTATTTATTAGAAATATAAAAGAATAAAAACTTTGTTGTTTAATTTCATTCAACTTTTAATTAATATAGAAGAATATCTATTTGAA